AAGGAATTGATTCAGAAAGTCAAGCAAAATATTTGCAATTTGTATTTGATGTAATTACAACACATACAAAAGATCAAAAAAAAATGAAAAAAAAATCTATTGGAATTAGAATAGAAGAAGTCAGTAAAAAGGTTTCTCGATGGTCATACAAATTAACCGATAATTTGGAAGAAGAAGAAAATGAAGAAGAATTGGAGGACGACGATTATGATATTAATTCAAGAAGAGCCAAACGTGTGATAATTTCTTACGATTACGATAATGATCAGAATACCAATTATATTTCTAGTATTCATAATACTATTAACAATGATAAAGATGATGATCAAACGGAAGAGGGAGAGGTGTCTTTGATACGTTACTCACAACAATCAGATTTTCGTCGCAATCTAATCAAAGGATCCATGCGCGCTCAAAGACGTAAAACAGTTATTTGGGACCTCTTTCAAGTAAATGTACATTCCCCACTTTTTTTGGATCGTCTAGACAAAATATCTTTTTTTTCGTGTTTTGATATCTTTGATATCAACGAAATAAAGAATCTAATTTTTAGGAATTGGATGGGCAGAGAACAAGAATCAGAATTCAAAATTTCTTATTTTGAAAATGAAGATAAAAAAGAAGAAAAGAAAAAAAAATATAAAAACGAACAGATAGAAGTATCAGAAGCTTGGGATGCCTTTCTATTTACTCAAATAATAAGAAGTTTTATTTTAATAACCCAATCTTTTCTTAGAAAATACATTATATTGCCTTCATTAATAATAGCAAAAAATATTTTACGTATTTTATTTTTACAAAATAGCGAGTGGGACGAGGATTTTAAGGAATGGAATAGAGAAATCCATATTAAATGTACCTATAATGGTGTTCAATTATCAGAAAAAGAAGTTCCCCAAGATTGGTTAATAAATGGTATTCAGATAAAGATTCTATCTCCTTTCTGTCTAAAACCTTGGAGAAAATCTAAGGCACAATCTCATCATAGAGATCTAATGAAAAAAAAAGAGAAAAAAACAAATTTTTGTTTTTTAACAGTCTGGGGACTGGAAGCGGAACTTCCCTTTGGTTCTCCCCGAAAACGACCTTCTTTTTTTGAACCTATTTCTAAAGAACTCCAAAAAAGAAAAAAAAAGGTGAAAAAGAAATTTTTACAAGTTTTCAATTCTTTCAATAAAAAATCATTTCTAAAAGATAAAAAATCACTTCTAAAAGTTGGAAAAGAAAAAACAAAAGAGGTAATAGTTCAATTTATCAAACTAATAATGAAAAAAGTAAATCCAATTTTCTTATTTGAATTGAGAAAAGAAAAAGTGTATGAACCGAACGAAAACAAAAAATATTTCAAAAGAAATAATAAGATTCTTCGCGAATCGTCCGTTCTAAATCGAACGATGAATTGGTTAAATTATTCACTAATAGAAAAAAGAATGAAAGATCTTTCTGATAAAACAATAAAAATAAGGAATCAAATTGAACGAACCGCAAAAGACAAGAAAAAAAAAGAAATAGTTCTAATTTCTGATAATAAAGAATCGGGATCACAGAAAAATATTTGGAAAATATTAAAAAGGAAAAATATCCGATTAATGCGTAAATCACACTACTTTATCAAATCATTCATTGAAAAAATATACATAGATATTTTGCTATGCACCATTACCGTTTCTAAGATAAATGCACAACTTTTCTTTGAATCAACAAAAAAGATCTTTACTAAATCCATTTACAACAATGAAAGAAATAAAGAACAAGAAGGAATTGATGAAACAAATCAAAATACAATGAATTTTATTTTGACTATAAAAAAATTGTTTTCAAATACTGATAATACTAAGAATAGCAATCAAAATCCCAATACTTATTGGAACTTATCTTCCTTGTCCCAAGCATATGTTTTTTATAAAATATCACAAAATCAATTACTTAATAAGTATAAATTAAGACCTGTACTTAAATATCAAGAGAGCTATCCTTTTTTTAAGGATAATTTCAAAGATTATTGTATGATACACGGAATATTTAATTCACATAATAAAATTAATACGTATGTAATGAACGAATGGAAAAACTGGTTAAAAAGTCATTATCAATACGATTTATCTCAAAAAAAAAGGTCTCCAGTAATACCTAAAGAATGGCGAAATAGAATCAATAAACATCTTATGATTCAAAATAAGGAATTAAACCAATTGGATTTATATAAAAAATACCAATTTATTTATTCCATGAATAAAAATGACTATGCAGCAAATCCATTTATGAGTCAAAAAGACAAATGGAAAAAACATTACAGATATGAGATTTTATCATATAAATACATAAGCCTCCCTAATTTATACATTTCTGGATCAACATTAGAAATAAACAGGGACCAAGAAATTCCATATCATTTCAATATATCGAAACCTGAATCATTTTATGTATTAGTAAGTATACCTAGTAATGATTCTCTAGAAAAAGGATATCTTATTGATAGGAATATCAATTTGGATAGAAAATATTTTGATTGTAGAATTATGGATCTTTGTTTTCTAAATTTTGGAAATGATATTGAGATCTGGACCAATGCACATATTGGTATCAAGATTCAGAAAAATACTAAGACTAAAATTAAGAATTTAAAAAAAATGGAAAAAAAAGGTCTTTTTTATCCTACAATTCATCAAGAGATCAAACCATTCAATCAAAAAAGTTTCTTTTTTGATTGCATGGGAATGAATAAAGAAAGGTTATATGATACCGCATCAAATCATGATACTATATCCAATCTAGAAACTTGGTTCTTCCCAGAATTTGTGCTACTTTTTGATGTATATCAAATTAAACCTTGGATCATCCCAATCAAATCACTATTTTTGAATTTTTCTCTAAATGAAAAAAGTAAAAACATTAACATAAATCCAAAGAAATCATCTAATAAAAAAAAATATCTTGAATTAGTAAATTTCAAGCAGGAAGAAAACGAACAACAGGTCCAAGGAAATCTTGTATGGAATCTACTAAAAAAAAAACAATATAAGAGCAAGAATGAAATGGAACTAGATTTCTTTTTGAAAAAATATTTCCTTTTTCAACTAAGATGGTCTGATCTCTTGAATAATAAAAAAATAATTAAAAATATCAGAATATATTGTTTCCTACTTAAACTGATAAATCCAAAGGATATTGTTATATCTTCGATTCAAAGAAGTGAAATAAATATAGATCAAATGATGATTCAAAAGGACCTAGTTCTTGCAGAATTGATAAGAAAGGGAATATTTCTTATTGAACCAATTTGTCTATCTATACGAAGGAAAGGAAAATCTATTATATATCAAACTATGGATATTTCATTGGTCGATAATAAGAAGTACCAAAAAAAGAAAAAATACACAAAAAAAAGATATATTGAGAAAGGGGGGTTTGAAAAATATATTGCAAGACACAGCAACATATTTTTGATTGGAGACAAAAATCATTATGATTTACTTGTTCCTGAAAATATTCTATCTCCCAGACGTCGTAGAGAATTTCGAATTCGAATTTGTTTCAATTCCCAGAATTTTAATGTTGTGGATAGAAATCCAATATTTTGCAATGAAAACAAAATAAGAAACTGTGGACAATTTTTGAATGAGGACAAACATATTAATATTAATACAGATAGAAAAAATTTCATTAAATTCAAATTGTTTCTTTGGCCCAATTATCGATTAGAAGATTTAGCTTGTATGAATCGCTATTGGTTTGATACCAATAACAGCAGTCGTTTCAGTATGTCAAGAATACATATGTATTCACAATTCAGAATGAATTCAATTTCAATGAAAAATGAAAAAAAAAAATTTAGAGTAGATTTACTACATATCTTGTAACATATTTGGTAGATGAATAGATGAAAGCCGAAACATATACACTGTGTAACATTCTAATACATCATGCTGATTTCATAGTGTATCAATTTTCATTAGGAAGAACGGAATCCTTTTCATTAAAAATAAATTGTTCTCTTTCGTGAATACATATATGTTTTGTATATTTGATCCAAATATACAAAACATAAAAACATAAACCACATAAATAAAAAACAAAGTAGTATATGAATGAAATCCAATTTTGATGTATACTAGATGAAAATAACTGGCATAATAAATATTATTATTTTTCCTGATCGGTAAAATTAACAGAAAAGAAAGATAGAAATTTGAATTTATGGTCAAAAATTCATTCATCTCAGTTATTACACAAGAAGAAAAAGAAGAAAATAGTGGGTCTGTTGAATTTCAAGTATTCCATTTCACCAGTAAGATACGGAGACTTACTTCACATTTAGAATTGCACAAAAGAGATTTTTTATCGCAAAGGGGTCTACGAAGAATTCTGGGAAAACGTCAACGATTATTGACTTATTTGTCAAAGAAAAAGAAAGTGCGTTACAAGAAATTAATGGATCATTTAGATATTCGGGAACCAAAAACTCGTTAATTCAATTTGAATTTATTATTTGAGTTTCTTATTATTTTCTTCTTATTATCCTTGTTCTTTTTTCTTTTTTAATTATTTTTTTTTTGTTTTCAGAAAGAAGAACAGGAACAAGACAAATAGAATGCAATACTATAATATATAATAGAATAAATAATAGAATAAAAAAGAAGAAAACGGGAATAATAAGAAAATATTTCTTTCTTCATACATATGCATATGGTAATTCTTATCATGATTCATTAACTAATGCCCAATTCTTTATATTTATGAATATAACGAGTATTTTATTGAAAGATTAAGTTATTGCTGAACAAAGAGAATTTTTGATTCCTAATATCATTATAAGGGATGAGATAAATTCGGAAGTGCTTTTTCTTATTCTAGCAGACATAATTTTATTGGTCGAATTGAGGGCTCTCCCATCTCCAATTTATCTTTACATTTTATTTACCTAAGGTCCAAGGAGAGCAATAATACTGAACTAGTCCTTACCTTACATTTCTTTGTGGCCATAGAGGAGCCGTATGAAGCTTAGGTTTCATGTACGGTTTTGGAATAGCGATGGGAGCAGTGATGTTATCATCGACTATAATTATCTAACAGTTCAAGTACAGTTGATATAATTGAGGCACAGTCTAAATATGGTTTTGGGGGATGGAATCTGTGGCGTCAGCCCATAGGGTTTCTAGTTTTTCTAATGTCTTCTCTAGCAGAATGTTAAAGATTACCCTTTGATTTACCAGAAGCAGAGGAGGAATTAGTAGCAGGTTATCAAACCGAATATTCAGGTATAAAATACGGGTTCTTTTATCTTGCTTCTTACCTAAATCTATTAGTTTCTTCATTATTTGTAACAGTTCTTTACTTAGGTGGGTGGAATTTTTCTATTCCGTACATATCTCTTACTGAACTTTTTGAAATAAATAAAATGTTTAAAGTCTTTGTAATAGCAATTAGTATTTTTATTACATTAGCTAAAGCTTATTTGTTTCTGTTCATTCCTATCACAACAAGATGGACTTTACCTAGGATGAGAATGGATCAATTATTAAATCTTGGATGGAAATTTCTTTTACCTATTTCTCTAGGTAATCTATTATTGACAACTTCTTTTCAACTTGTTTCACTATAAAGAAAAATAAGAAATTAAGAGAAAAAAATAATGAATATTCTATATTCATAACTTATCTCAACCAAGAGAAAGAAACATAAATCTTATTCATGGATATAGAAAATATGTTACCTATGGTTACTGGGTTCATGAATTATGGCAAACAAACAATACGAGCCGCAAGGTACATTGGACAAAGTTTCATAATTACCTTATCCCATACAAATCGTTTACCTGTAACTATTCAATATCCTTATGAAAAATCAATCACATCAGAGCGTTTTCGTGGTCGAATCCACTTTGAATTTGAGAAATGTATTGCTTGTGAAGTATGTGTTCGCGTATGTCCAATAGACCTTCCCATTGTTGATTGGAAATTTGAAAAAGATATTAAGAAAAAACAATTGTTTCATTATAGTATTGATTTTGGTGTCTGTATATTTTGCGGTAACTGTGTCGAGTATTGTCCAACAAACTGTTTATCGATGACTGAAGAATATGAGCTTTCCACTTATGATCGTCACGAATTCAATTAGAATCTAATTTCTTTAGGTCGGTTACCAATATCAATAATTGGAGATTACACAATTTTTCAAATTCAAGAATGAAAATGGATTTAATCTATTTTGTTTCAATCTACTGTGAATATCTTCTTTTGTTCTGTAATTCTTCTAGTCTAGTCAACTGAATCGGTTTCATTTTTGTTCATATTGAAGATATATGAAGGATTTATCAATGATGTTAGAGCATGTACTTTTTCTAAGTGTTTATTTATTTTCTATCGGTATCTATGGACTGATCACAAGCCGAAGCATGGTTAGAGCACTTATGTGTCTTGAGCTTATACTTAATTCGGTGAATATAAATCTTGTCACATTTTCCGATATATTTGATAGTCGGCAATTAAAAGGAGAAATTTTCTCAATCTTTGTTATAGCTATTGCGGCTGCTGAAGCAGCTATTGGATTAGCTATTGTTTCGTCGATCCATCGTAACATAAAATCAACTCGTATCAATCAATCAAATTTGCTGAATAATTAGTCATAATTCTTCTATTTTCACATAACATATAAATCAAAACATAAGATTTTGAAATAGAATTAGAATATTCTATTCTATTATTCTTATTTCTTTTTATTTTCTTTCTTCTCTTTTTTCATATAGATTTATGATTTAGAGTTACTAACCTATTCTATAACTAACCTAATAACAAACGTATTCATCTGATATATAATATATCATCATATCCTTAATTCTATTTCTACTTAATTCTATTTCTATATACTAGAATATTTCATATATGTATATGAATTTATATAGATTCATATACATATAGAAATATAGTAAAATTCACATGAATTTAATTCGTAAACTCATATTTCATGGTTATTGAAATGGAAATCAAAGTATCTTGGCCCTTTCTCATAAACAGATTAGAAAATATATTGATTCTTCAATTTTTGATAAATCATTGATTCGTCTGGTGTCTACAATAGAAAATATATGATTTATTTCATTTTCTTATTTTATTTTACCAGATCGAAAATCTTTTGTGTTCAAAACTGGAATTTCTAGACCCAATGTCACATTCAGTAAAGATTTATGATACATGTATAGGATGTACCCAATGTGTTCGAGCTTGCCCCACGGATGTATTGGAAATGATACCTTGGGATGGATGTAAAGCTAAGCAAATTGCTTCTGCACCAAGAACCGAGGATTGTGTAGGTTGTAAAAGATGTGAATCCGCTTGTCCAACGGATTTTTTGAGTGTCCGTGTTTATTTATGGCATGAAACAACTCGCAGCATGGGTCTTTCTTATTGATATGTGACAAAAAACTCCACTTGAATCATTTGATTCCTCTTTACCGACAAAAGCCCGTACTTGAGAAAAGAAAATATATTATTCTTCTCCCGAGCACGGGGTTTTCTGGTCTAATTTTATCTTGTCTTTATCACGAGTTATTTTCCTTGGTTAACAATACTTCTTGTTTTGCCCATATTCGCGGGTTCTTCAATTGTCTTTTTCCCTCATAGGGGAAAGAAATAAGGTGTATAGGTGGTATACTCTATGTATATGTATCCTAGAACTCCTTCTAATGACCTATGTATTTTGTTATCATTTCCAATCGGACGATCCATTACTCCAATTAAAGGAGGATTCTAAATGGATCAATCTTTTTGATTTTCACTGGAGACTGGGAACCGATGGACTTTCCATAGGACCCATTTTACTGACAGGATTTCTCACTACTTTAGCTACTTTAGCAGCTTGGCCAGTTACTCGAAATCCGCGATTTTTCTATTTCTTGATGGTAGCAATGTATAGTGGCCAAATAGGATCATTTTATTCTCGAGACCTTTTACTTTTTTTCATCATGTGGGAATTAGAATTAATTCCTGTTTACTTACTTTTATCCATGTGGGGAGGAAAAAAACGCCTGTACTCGGCTACAAAGTTTATTTTGTGCACTGCCGGAGGTTCCATTTTTCTCTTAATAGGAGTTCTAGGTATGGGTTTATATGGTTCCAATGAACCAACATTAGATTGAGAAAAATTAGCTAATCAATCGTATCCTGCAGCATTGGAAATAATACTCTATTTTGGTTTTCTTATTGCTTATGCTGTCAAATTGCCGATGATACCCCTACATACATGGTTACCAGATACCCATGGGGAAGCACATTACAGTACATGTATGCTTTTAGCTGGAATCTTATTAAAGATGGGAGCATATGGATTGATTCGGATCAATATGGAATGGAATTATTAGCTCATGCTCATTCTAGATTATCTCCCTGGTTGGTTATAGTAGGAATAATACAAATCATTTATGCAGCTTCAACTTCTCTCGGTCAACGCAATTTAAAAAAACGTATTGCCTATTCTTCCGTATCTCACATGGATTTCCTAATTAGAATTGGTTCTATAACTGACATGGGACTTAATGGAGCCATTTTACAAAGACTCTCTCATGGATTGATTGGTGCTGCACTTTTTTTCTTAGCAGGAACAAGTTGTGATAGAATACGTTTTGTTTATCTCGAAGAAATGGGGGGATATCTATCCTAATGCCAAAAATATTTACCATGTTTAGTAGTTTCTCGATGGCTTCTCTTGCATTGCCAGGAATGAGTGGTTTTGTTGCAGAATTTTTAGTCTTTGTTGGAATAATTACCAGCCCAAAATATCTTTTCATGCCAAAAATGTTAATTACTTTTTTAATGGCAATTGGAATGATATTAACTCCTATTTTTTTATTATCTATGTTACGTCAGATTTTCTATGGATACAAGCTATTCAATATTCCAAAATCGAATTTTTTTGATTCTGGACCACGGGAACTATTTGTTTCGATCTGTATCTTTCTACCTGTAATAGGAATTGGTGTTTATCCTGATTTTGTTCTGCCATTATCGGTTTACAAGGTACAAGTTCTATTATCTAATTATTTTTATAGATACTAATTCTTTTTTTAGATTCAATAATAAATGAAATAAATTTCATTAATTGGAAAGAAAGTCTTAGAATTCTTTGACTTTCATATTTTCACGATTCTTCGTTGGACAATGAAAAAAAAAGGGAAGGGTGAATTAGAATTTGAATGAGATACATCTAAAGTTTTTGAGAACCATTTGAATAATTCCTCTATTTAAACGGTTCTCAAAAACTCGCACAAATTTTCATTGTGTATCAGACGATTTTTTTATGTATTCTTCATGTAATTTCTTTTATTCAATTAGATATTAATTGGAATGAACCATAACTATGGAACCCGATTCCTAATAGATTGATCCCAAAATAGCATATCCAAATTAGTAGAAATCCTATAGAAGCTACAAATGCCGAATTTGTGCCTTGATCTTGCAATTTTGGATTTGTTCTAGTATGTAAATAAATTGCAAATATGGTCCAAGTAATAAATGCCCAAGTTTCCTTAGGGTCCCAATTCCAATAAGAGCCCCATGCTTCATTAGCCCATACTGCTCCAGAAAGAATGCCTATGGTTAAAAAGGTAAACCCTAAACTAATGACACGATAACTCCAAGAATCCAAACGCTGAATTAATTGATATTTGTAAAAATTTTGAAATGAGAGGAAAGAAGTTTTTTGAAATACACTTCCTTTTTCGTTCAAATATTTCATATCACCAAAGAAAAACGACTTCCTTAAACTGAAAAAATTCTTGTTTTTCAAAAAAAAATCGATTTTTTTTTGAAATGTAATCACTATAAAAGCAACTGATAATAACGATCCGCATAAAAGAGCTGCATAGCTCAATAGCATCATACTGACATGCATCATTAACCACTGAGATTGTAGAGCAGGTACTAATATTGTGGGTTGATGCATTTCAGTTGAAAGACCTGACGTGGCGAAACCTTGGGTAAAAATGGCACTTGGTGCAGTTATTGCGCTTAAATCATTTTTATGATTCCCAAGATACGGAATCATATGAATAATGGATAAACTCCATGAAAGGAAGATTAAGGATTCGTATAAATTACTTAAGGGAAAATGTCCCGAAGAAAACCAACGAATAAATAAAAACCCTGTTATAGAGAAAAAAGTAGCTATCATCCCTTTTTCTGACGAATTACGTAATCCTTCGATTTCGTAGATTAAGAAGTTCATCAAATGAATCATAATCACAATTGAGATGATCGAAAAGGAAATATGAGTTAATATATGTTCTAAGGTTGCAAATATCATAAAGAAGAGTCCCTTTTAAATAAATGAAATCGGGGGAGGGGATTAAATAGAATCTAAAAGAAAAATAGAATATTTAAAATATTTTAGATTCTATTAGATCTATTGTGTCTATATTATTAATATTAATTAATATTAATTAATATTTATGCCGCCACTCGGACTCGAACCGAGATGCTCTAGCACTGCTTCCTAAGAGCAGCGTGTCTACCAATTTCACCATGGCGGCTTACCTTCAATAATAATAGGAAATTCATGTTGAATTGTCGATATTAAATAGAGTTTAGGAAACAATGAAGAAAGATGCATTTCCATTCATATGGAAATGTTCAATATCAATAATACTTAATTAGTATCTTCGTAAGTTCAGTTTGAAGAATAAACTTTTACGTACTAGAAACCTAGCTCTTGTTTATCCAGAAGAGTCATAACTCAATAGTTTCGTTCTCAGTCGGGGTATAAAATTCATAATTTTTTTCTAACGATTTTGAGACCCAACACCTTAGTCTAAAGTATAATGAAATATTAAGATTCTTCCTTGTCTATCGTAATTGTGCTTTTCGATTTTGAAAAGCACAATTCATAGGAAAGAAAAAACCATCTCACGAATTCAATATCAATCAATAGAAATTTCAATAAATAGAATAAAAGAAATAAAATAGAATATAATAGAAATATAGAAAGACTATAAAAAATCTAAAAAAATGATAAAAAAAGCATCAAATACAAAATAATGAGTACTTTGAATCAAGTAGACAGAAAGATTCTTATTTTTCATATTACCTAGCTCTAACTAATATGGAGAAGGGAAATAAAAATACAATTTAGTAAAATTGAATCATTTGTCTTACAATTCAAAAATGGAAATTTGGAAGTTCTTTGAAACATGTCAATTAAGATTTTTCCAAGACTTTTTTTTGTCGCACAAAAAAACTTTTTGACTGTCCGGTGGAAACAGATTTAGCTAAAGAAAAAGCTTTTACTGCCTCTAAAGATCCTTTTTTTTTCCAAAGATTTCTACGAATATGCTTTTTTGACATAGAAGTACGTTTTTTTGGAACTGCCATTCAAAAGGTAGGTGACTCCTTTTTATCGTTGTATGTGAAAGACATATATTGTTCAAAAGGAATTACTCTTTATTAGTCATTATCTATAATGACTACTTAATTCCATAAATTTCAAATTTCCCTCAATAATAACATACAAATAGAAAAAAAAAAAGAATAAAAGAAAATAAAAAATCAAAGAAAAATATTCTAAAAGATTCTATTTTCATAGACAATTAGATTTCTATTTTCTATCTTCATTCTGATATTTGCATAATGTAATAATTACATACGTATTTTATATTTCTTGTTTTCTAAAGAAATATATACAAAAAGAATATACAAAAAAATTAATGTAATTTTAATATTTAATATTCTTTAATATCTAATAGAAAAATATAAAAAAATAGAAAAATATAATATAATTAAAAAAATATAAAAAATATAATAATAATATAATATATATGATATATATATAATATTGTATAATATTGCAAATATTCATATTTAATATTCAGAATATTAATAAAAAATATTTATCTAATTTATTTTAATTTATTGAAATAGTAAAGTAAAAAGTAATAATAAAGTATATACTATAATAAAGAATAAAGAATTCTAATAAATAATAGATATATAAATAATAGATATAATAATCTAGTATGAATAGAAATATATAGTCTAGAAAAGAAAACATTCTATAGAAAGATAAAAATTATACAAGAAAAAAAAAAAGAAATAACAAATATAACAATAGAAAGAGAGAAAGAAATCTGTAACTGAACTTGAATAGAAATCTAATAAATCTATCTTAAATCTGAAATAAATATAGAAATATATCTCTAAATTACATAATTAGAATAGAATGTAAAGGGAAAATCCAATTATTCAAAATCTGCCATATTATTGAAAAAATATCTTTCTTTTATAGAGTTTTAAGTTAATTAAGAACTAAGTAAGAAACTTTACTAATTATTTGATCATATTATTTGATATTTGACCAACCAATTGCAACTTTTCTTTCAAATTTTTGATAAAAAAAAAAGTCATAATTCCAATATGTGTATTTTTGTATTTGATCTTTTTCTTTTTCATATTTTTTTCTTAGTGTTTTGTTCTTTTCGAAAGAGATCAGAATTGGTGAATAGGAAACAATTCTAAGAAAAAAGAACAATTTGTTTTCTTATGGAATATACATATAAATATGCATGGATAATACCCCTTTTTCCGCTCCCAGTTACTATGTTAATAGGCTTTGGACTTCTACTTATTCCGACAGCAACAAAAGATCTTCGTCGTATGTGGGCTTTCCTAAGTGTTTTACTACTAAGTATAGCTATGTGGTTTTCGGCCAATCTGTCTATTCAGCAAATAAATGGAAGTTTGACCTATCAATATCTATGGTCTTGGACCATCAATAATGATTTTTTATTAGAGTTCGGACACTTGATCGATCCACTTACTTCTATTATGTCAATACTAATTACTACTGTTGGAATCATGGTTTTTCTTTATAGTGACAATTATATGTCTCACGACCAAGGATATTTGAGATTTTTTGCTCATATGAGTTTTTCCAATGCTTCAATGTTGGGATTAGTTACTAGTTCCAATTTGATACAAATCTATATTTTTTGGGAACTAGTAGGAATGTGTTCGTATTTATTGATAGGCTTTTGGTTCACACGACCCGTTGCAGCAAGTGCTTGTCAAAAAGCTTTTGTAACTAATCGTATAGGCGATTTTGGTTTATTATTAGGAACCTTAGGATTTTATTGGATAACTGGTAGTTTCGAATTTCGGGATTTATTCCAAATAGTGAATACCTTGATCCATAATAATGGGGTCAATTCTTTATTTGCTACTTTATGTGCCATTTTAGTATTTGTTGGTGCAGTTGCTAAATCCGCACAATTTCCCCTTCACGTATGGTTACCTGATGCCATGGAAGGCCCCACTCCTATTTCGGCTCTTATACACGCTGCTACTATGGTAGCAGCAGGAATTTTTCTTGTAGCTCGGCTTCTTCCTCTTTTCATAGTTATACCTTACATAATGAATCTCATTTGTTTAGTAGGTATAATAACAGTACTTTTAGGAGCTACTTTAGCTCTTGCCCAAAAAGACATTAAAAAAAGTTTAGCTTATTCTACAATGTCTCAATTGGGTTATATTATGTTAGCTCTAGGTATAGGTTCTTATCGAGCTGCTTTATTTCATTTGATCACCCATGCCTATTTAGAATTTAAAAATGATTGACGGTGGAGTTCTACGGAATCATTAAGAAGTAGATCATTAATCTTATTCAAAAAAAAAAATTCTACTAAATCTTCTGTATCTGTATAAGTATTCATGATTGCGCGTGAATCTAATTTTTTTCTCGTTCCTCGATATGGTCCGTTGGAAAAAGGATCATATGCTTTTGGCAAGCATTTTTTTTTTTTTTCATCATCACATAATATGGTTCTTTTTTCAAGTATATCCAGACTATGGGATCCCTCTTTTTTTTCTAGGAATTGGATTCGACTTTTCAATTCATTGTTCAAATTGCACTTTTTTTTTTCATTAGTATAAATCCAGGAATTATAAATATCTTCGTCATATAGTTTTTCTATTATGTACAAAGAACTTCTTCGTTCTAGCATTTCCGAAAAAGTCGATAAACTGGACGGATATGTAAAGGATATTATTTGTTTCCCATCACTTGTACATGTAAAAAAAAAGAATTGTGACATCTCATTGCGTAAAGCATTTTCTAAATGATTATTTTTTATATATCGTAATGGACGATTCCATCGCTTAAAATCGAAAAAAAAAGTGACAAAAGTTTTTTCAATCATTAGACTCATTCTTTTCTTTTTCTCTTCTTTCAGTCTTCCCAATTCCCAATTCTCTTGATGGGTCTCCAGATCAGAATCTTCGTAAACTGGGCTATCTTGATAGCGTGCCTCTTTCAAGTGAAATTCATCTTCCTTTCCATTCACTCGGATCTCTTCCGTTTCATCTATTTTGTCCAGATCCTCCCTTTCTTCCAAAAAAAGGGAAGGGTTTTCTTCGGTGGATCCCTCTTGTTCCTGTTTAGTCTCCTTCATTTCGGAAGTTGTTTCTACATCGCTTTCTTCCTTTCTTTCTCCCCCTTCTTCCGTTTCTGAGGTTTCTTTCTCTTTCAGTTTCTTAGTGATAATAGGCGACGGCATTCTGCCTAAATAGTAGACACAGGTGATAAATAAGAGAATACTAAAGATTCGAGCCATAGAATTTCTCAATTCTGACACAAGATACTTATTAGATCGAATAGAATGATTTTGCCGTATCCAGAATAATACCAATCCAACCCATTTCATGAAGAAAATGTGACCAATTAACCAACCAACAAAACTACTTGTTAAAAATAAAATCTTGTTGTTGCATCGAAACATATAAATGTTGACTAATCTGGCTAACGTGGAACTTGGTAAAATGAAATGGTTGAATAATGGAAAAATGAGATTATTAAGGAATACACATTGAATGCTGAGATTACGCATTGAATTTCTGGTAGTAGATCCATAATCAAAAAAGTTTTTATGATTGTTCCAGAAGAAATGAAACAAAAGATACGGTAGAACTAGGACAGTTATTGTATGAGGTCTACCCAATGCTAGATGCAGAGGCGCATAAT